GTGCCTCTAAATTTGGATATAATCAACATGCTTTTTGACGTATTTTTTTTTTAGGAATTATGAATATTCATTTTGAAAGGTATATACGTGAGACAAAATCTACTAAATGAATCTTAATCTATTTATTTTCAATACTCTACTATAACCTATAACCATATCGTGGTCTCGTTTTATAATACCTCGGGAGCTAATGAAACTATTTTAGTAAAATTGAACTGTCTCAATTCTCGGGCAATCGCACCAAAAACTCGAGTTCCTTTTGGATTTCCTTCTTGATCAATCACAACTGCAGCATTGTCATCATATCGTATTATCATACCGTTGTCACGTTTAAGTTCTTTACAAGTACGTACAATTACAGCTCTGACCACTTCTGATCTTTCTAGAGGCATGTTTGGAACTGCGTCTTTGATCACAGCAACAATAACGTCACCAATATGAGCATATCGACGATTGCTAGCTCCTATGATTCGAATACACATCAATTCTCGAGCCCCGCTGTTATCTGCTACATTCAAATGGGTCTGAGGTTGAATCATATCATTTTATTTGATTTATTTTTTTTTATCTGTTTTGTACAATACAAAGTTCTTTACAATAAAAAGTTCGAAGAAAAAAAGAAATATTATTTGTTCAAAAAAAGAAACCTGCACCCGCTAGTTTGAAGGCCTATTTCTTTTTTATCCCGAAATGATGAATTGAGCTCGTATAGGCATTTTAGACGCTGCTATTGAAATAGCCCTTCTGGCTATATTTTCAGTTACTCCACCCATTTCATAAAGGATTCGACCTGGTTTAACAACAGCTACCCAATATTCGGGAGAGCCTTTACCTGAACCCATACGTGTTTCTGCGGGCCTTACTGTAACTGGTTTATCTGGAAATATACGGACCCATATTTTTCCACCGCGACGTGCATTTCGTGTCATTGCTCGTCGACCTGCTTCTATTTGTCTAGATGTGATCCAAGCGGGTTCAAGTGCCTGAAGAGCATATTTACCAAAACAAATAGTATTACCTCGATAAGACATTCCCTTCATTCTTCCTCTATGTTGTTTACGGAATCTGGTTCTTTTGGGGTTATAGTTGATGGTTTTTTTTTGAATTCCATCTCTACTACAGAACCGGACGTGAGAATTTCTTCTCATCCAGCTCCTCGCGAATAAATCAATTCAAATTCAAGATTTTGAATTCAATTCAGATAGAAAATAATTTGAATTAAGTTTAATAAGGAATATACTGAATCATGGATTTCATTTAATCTAGATCAAATATATTATGAATTTTTATATCTTATTTTTAGCGATAACTAAATCTAAATATATTAAATAACTCTTTTTTTCTTCTATTTATCTATTTTTTATTTATCTATTTTAGAATGTTTTATAATGTTAAAAAAAATCTTTCTTTTGTTTTACTCTTTATCGTATTGGATTGACCCAATTTTAGCAATCCAAGAAAATAAAGTTTTCGCGGGCGAATATTTACTCTTTCAATTTCTATTTCAGTTCTCTCATTAGTTCATAATTTTTCCGAATAGATAAATTGGTCTCTGGCCGGTTCCGCCATCCCGATCAATGAATCATTCGATCACTAAAATCTTTTGAATTCACAGGTTCCATCGTTCCCATCGCTTCTTAATTAATGGTTAGGTCTGAATTCTACAACGGAGCTATTAGTTTTTGAGTCAATATTCTTAGTCTTTATTGGCTCGAAGCTCTTTATTTTTTGTTCGATGAGCAGATCCATTTAATGATGAATACGTATTGATGCTTTATTACGCAGATTTTTTCTGAGATGACTCATAGACCTTACATATTGGAATTCTATATCTATATCATCAATATTCTTTATTCTTTTTCTTTCTTTCTCTCATCCTTCCATTTATCCATACCCTTTCTTTTTGATTTCGATTGACAACTTAGAAATTTTTAAAATAAAAAATATTTCAGTTGCTACAACAATATGACCAATATATCATATCTTGACTGGTTCTTTGGATCCAGATAATACGAAGTGATGAGTTGGTTATTACTTCTATAGTTATTTGTTTATACTCTGAGGCTGGTTTTTTATACTAACCCTCAAAAAACCAACGAGTCACACACTAAGCATAGCAATTTTATCAAAAGATTCATTTAATTTTTATTAAACTCTATAGAATTATAATTGTTCGTTTTTTTTTTTATTGAACATAAAAAAAAAGAATAAACAAAATTTTCATTTTTTGTTCCATCGCTGAATAGAATGCAAAGGGAAATAAAGGTTTATTATCCACCTTCTATAAATATCCAAATTTTTATGCCTAATACTCCATAGATTGTTCGAACTGTATATGAACAATAATCAATTTTAGCTCGAATGGTTTGTAGTGGAACCCTACCCTCTCTGATCCATTCAACACGCGCAATTTCTTTTCCGTCGATACGTCCTGCAATTTGCACTTGAATTCCTTTTGTATCTGCTTGTTCAGTTAATTCTATAGCCTTTTTCATCGCTT